AGAAAAGATACGGAAATATCCATTTCATGTTAAAAGAAATTCCCCCTTTTGTTCTTCCTTTATTTTAAAAAGTTTTTTTGAAAGGGTTATCCTTGTCTCTGTTTATGTCTCGGATTGGAACAAATCACTATAATTCGTCCGCGCCGACGGATCAGTCGGCATTTTTCACAAATTTTACGAACGGAAGCCCGTATTTTCATATTTATTATTCCTTACCTTAATGTTGAATCTATTCTCTATTCCTTGGAAGAAAATAAGTCTCTTGCATTTTTTTAATTGTATCGTCATGAAAATGAAAGGAATGCTTAAAAAATTATCTAATCGTTCGAATCTTTGTTTCGAAGTCTATAAATTATACGTCCCCTGGTTGAATCATAACGACTTACTTCAATTTTGACTCTATCCCCCGGTAGTATCCGTATAAAACTACGGCGGATCCTTCCCGAAATATAACCTAGAATTACATCTTCATTATCTAAGCGGACCCGGAACATACCGTTGGGAAGTGATTCAGTAATTAAACCTTCATGAATCAATTTTTGTTCTTTCATTCCAGGTAAGCTCCTTGAAGTATCAACTAATGGAGGAAAAGTTATATAATTAACTTTTCTTCTCTATAAAATAGGAAGTTAGAGATAAAATTAGGATACCGGAGGAGGATCACCATATATATAACAAAAGTTCGCCTCCAATTTTTTCTCGTCGAGCTTCTCGATCCGTCATTATACCTTGAGAAGTGGAAAGAATTACAATTCCTATTCCACCTAAAATCTTAGGAATTTGTTGGTAGTTGGAATAAATTCGTAAACCAGGTCGGCTGATACACTTTAAAATAGTTCTATGTATTCTTTTCCTAGTCTTTTTATGTCGCAGAGTTAAAACCAAGAAATTTTTGTTACCTTCTTGATGTTTCCGAACGTTTTCAATAAAACCTTCTCGTAGAAGTATTTTCACAATATTTTCGGTAATATTAGTAGATGCTATTCGAATCGTTCCTTTTTTATCCATGTCAGCATTTCTTATAGAAGTTATTATATTGGAAATAGTGTCCCTACCCATGGCGAACTATAATTATTGGTGCCTTCTAATTTTGATATAATTAACATGTTCTCTTTTTTGTTTGTTTTATTTTCTTTCATTTTTTTGTTTATTTTGTTTAATTTTTAATATTATAAAAAAAGTATATGCGTGAGACACCATCTACTACTCCACTAAATTTGATCTATTTTAGATGTTTTGATATATCCTATTTTAGATGTTCTGATATATCATAGTCTCATTTAGTATTATTTATAATACCTCGGGAGCCAATGAAACTATTTTAGTAAAATTCAACTGTCGCAATTCCCGAGCGATCGCACCAAAAACCCGAGTTCCTTTTGGATTTCCTTCTTGATCAATGACAACCGCAGCATTGTCATCATATCGTATTATGATACCGTTGTCACGTTTGAGTTCTTTACAAGTACGTACAATTACAGCTCTAATTACTTCTGATCTTTCTAGTGGCATATTTGGCACTGCTTCTTTAATTACAGCAACAATAACGTCACCAATATGAGCATATCTATAATTACCAGCTCCTATGATTCGAATACACATCAATTCTCGGGCTCCGCTGTTATCCGCTACATTCAAAAGGGTTTGAGGTTGAATCATATCATTTTATTGGAATCTGTTATTTTAATGGAAAGGATGAAGGAAAGAAAAAAAGAAATATTTTCTGTCCAGAAATAAATAAACTTGTAGTTGTTTTTTCATCCTCAATATACCATTTAGTTCTACATCTCCATCCTGACAAATTTAGTTTGTATAGGCATTTTGGACGCAGCTAGTGAAATAGCTGCTCTGGCTACAGTTTCAGATACTCCACCCATTTCATAAAGTATTCGACCTGGTTTAACAACGGATACCCAATATTCGGGGGATCCCTTCCCCGAACCCATACGTGTTTCTGCGGGTCTTACTGTAACAGGTTTGTCGGGAAATATGCGTACCCATATTTTTCCACCACGACGCACATATCGTGTCATTGCTCTTCGCCCTGCTTCTATTTGTCTAGCTGTGATCCAAGTGGGTTCGAGTGCTTTAAGAGCGTATCTGCCGAAACAAATATGATTGCCGCGACAAGATATTCCCTTCATTCTTCCTCTATGTTGTTTACGAAATCTGGTTCTTTTGGGGTTATAGTTGATGGTCATTTCTTAATTCGATCTCTACTGCAGAACTGGACACGAAAGTTTCCTTTCATCCAGCTCCTCGCGAATGAAAAGATTCACTAATATGACATATTACAGATACACACGGAAAAAATAATCCAATAAGACATTTATCAATATTGAATTTGTTATATAGGAAGATGTATGTACGGGATATACAGATAGAATGTTTCTATTATGCATATTTATGGATTATAGATAATGTTTATAATGTTTTTTTATAATGATCCTTTTTTTGACCCTTCTCAAAGGATGCCAAAATATTGTAATGTAATCTAAAGTTTCGCGGGCGAATATTGACTCTTTGCTTTTTGTTATTTCTAGGTCAATCCATGACTTCTCGAAATAAATTCATTTTTTCTCGGTTCGTTCCGCCATCCCACCCAATGAATTATTCGGATTTGTTTTCAGTAGAATCCTATGCAGTCACAGGTTTCATCGTTCCTATAGCTTCTCTATTAATGGTTAAGTCTGAACTCTGCAATGGAGCTCCCCAAAAAAATTTCTCTTCTCGAGTCAATCTACTTAGTTTTTATTAACTCGAGGCTCTTTATTATTCATATCACTTTATTTTATTATTATTTTATATTTATTATTTATTCAGTTTTGATGCTTTATTACATTGCCTTTTATGAGGTAATTCATAGACCATACATATTGGAATCATATATCATTGATATTTTTGTTCTTTCTTTCTCTCATCCTTCCATTTATCTACATCTCTTTATTTTTGCTTCACAACCCAACCCATAAATAAGATTTTTTCCATAAATAAGATTTTTTATAGAAAAGATTTTAGTTGCAGTTGCTGCAACTATATGATTGATCCACTCATCTCATATAGTGACTGTTTCTTGGGATATTGATACTACGAAGCAATAAGTTAGTTATTAGTTTTTTTATTATACTTATTAAGTTAAGTTTAAGTAACTTATTAAGTTTAAGTAGGGGTCAGTCTTTTTTTTTAATCCCAACTCTTAACTCTAAAGAAAAATTAACGAGTCACACACTAAGCATAGCAATTCTAACAAATGGTCAATCGAATTTTTATTCAACCTTATAGAATTGGAATTGCTCATTTTTGTTTGATTTAATGGAAAAAGAATGAACAAGTTTGTGATTTTTTGTTCTATCACTGAATAGAAAGGAAAGACAAATAAAAGTCTATTATTGCTCCTCCCAAAATATCCAAATTTTGATGCCTAATACTCCATAAATAGTTCGAATTGTATAGGAACAATGATCAATTTTAGCGCGAATTGTTTGTAAGGGAACTCTCCCCTCTCTGATCCATTCGACACGTGCAATTTCTTTTCCGTTGATCCGCCCTGCAATTTGCACTTGAATTCCTTTTGTATCTGTTTGTTCAGCTAATTCAATAGCTTTTTTCATTGCCTTTCGGAATGAAACTCTATTTTTTAATTGTAAAGCTATATATTCCGCAAGAATATTAGGTTGCCCATAGGGTTTTTCCACTTTTGTAATAGCAATATTGAGTCTCCGGTTCACAGAATGCAATTTTTTTTGTATATTTACCTGTAATTCTTCGATGCTTCCTGTTTGGCCCTCTATTAAGAAATTAGGAAATCCAATATAGATTATGACCTGGATCAAATCGATCCTTTTTTTAATTTCTATCCGTGCAATTCCTTCGAAACCCGAGGATATTCTCCTATTTTTTTGTACATAGTTCTTAATACAATTCCTTATTTTTTCATCTTCTTGTAAACTTACAGAATAATTTTTTGGTTTCTCGAACCAAAAGGAATGATGATGTTGAGTTGTACCAAGTCTGAAACCAAGTGGATTTATTTTTTGTCCCATATTTTTCTATTATATTTTTTTCCACCCATATATTATATTTGACTATAAATAAGATAACGAATCTAAATCTTAGATTTATCTAATAAAAATTTAGATTTTTCTTTTAATACAATTGTTATATGACAGGTGGGACTTTTTATACCATAACTACGTCCTCGAGCTCGAGGTCTTAATTTTTTTATAAAACTACTCTTATTAACTTTAGCTTCACTAATAAATAAATCAGTTTCCTTCAAATTCATATTATGACTAGCATTTGCTGCTGCCGAATAAACCAGTTTTAAAATTGGATAACATGCTCGATAAGGCATGAGTTCCAATACCATAAGTGTTTCTTCATATGAACGCCCGCGAATTTGATCAATTACTCTTCGCCCTTTGAAAACAGACATATTACATATATTTTGAACTAAAATTCTTATTTCTTTATCCGAAATTGAGTTATTTATCATAAGGTTATGATATCTCCTATCAATGAATGATAAACACTTCTTTTTTTTTTCATTTTTTGCGTATAGCATACATATTTATTTATATTGTATAACATATTTAGATATTTAGATTGTATATATGTATATTAAATACAAATACATAAATATATAAGTATATAAAGTATAAGAAATGAACTTAACGACGAGATTTATTATCGTTTCTTGCATGTCTCGTAAAAGACAGAGTAGGTGCAAATTCTCCCAATTTGTGACCCACCATACGATCCGTTATATAAATAGGTAAATGTTCCTTTCCATTATGAATAGCGATTGTATGGCCAATCATTGTGGGTATAATGGTAGATGCCCGAGACCAAGTTACTATTATTTCTTTCTCTTCCCTCGTGTTGAGTTTTTCAATTTTTGCCGATAAATGATTAGCTACAAAAGGGTTTTTTTTTAGTGAACGTGTCATGTCACAGTGTATTACTCCTTTTTTTTTACATTTTTTATTTTAAAGATTGGC